TAATTCATAATTAATTTCACTTTCAATAGGCAATTGAAATTGTAAAATTGTAATTAGATCATACAATTCCTTTGGGATATTTAATTCTGATCCAATAATAATTATTGTCTTTGGTTGAAGTTTTAAAATCCGACTTATGTTTTTTAATTTTCTTGAAATTGAAACATCTGTTAAAAACCTATTAAAATCCTTTAATAAGAATAATGCAGGTGTTTGAGCTGTTAATCGTTCAACAAGTTCAAGCGCTTGGACTGGGTTTCGCTTTGCAAACCCTTCATTATTTGGATTATTTGTATATCCATCAATAAAATCCCAACTATAGATACTTCTATTTAGACTTGTTTTAATATATTTACGAATAATATACTCTACACGATCTTCTTCAATTGTATTAATATAAATTATTGGATACCTAGCTTTTAATAAGAGTGTCAATTCATCAGTAAATTTCATAAAATTGTTTGATCAAAATTCTATTTAATAAATTACTATTATATTAATTTTACATAAAAAATTGTTTATTATTAGAGTAAACAAAACTGATTAACTCTAATAATTTGATTAATTAACGTGGAATTGCTAATTTTTTTCGACCTTTTTTTCTTCTATTTCGTATTATTTTTCTTCCTTGAGCTGTTGCCATACGGGCACGAAAGCCTGATACTTTTAAAACAGACGAACGAGTTTTATTTGATAGAGTACGTTTTGTCATAAATATATTTATTTTTTTTTAATAAAAACGAGTTTAACCTTTATAGAATAAAGGAATGTAAAAAATCACGAATTAATAAATGTCTTATTGTTATATTTCGATTTTGGAATAAATTATAAGCTTCTTCTTTAAATTCAAACAATGGGTTACGTTGTCCATAACTTCTCCATCCTACAGCATCACGTAATAATGCAATTTTTTGTAAATGCTCTTTCCAAGCAATATCTGTGTAGTAAAGGATAATTGTACGTTCAAACGATCTAATTAAACCCGTTTGACATATTTCAAATTCTAAAACTTTTGATTCATAAGATAACCAAAATTCTTGAAATAAATAAGTTTTTAATTCAAATGGATCTAAAGTATTTAAACTATTATTTAAACTTACGAACCTTGTTTTAAATAATTCTTCAATTAGGGAATTATTTTTTGCCAACTTCGGATCTTTCCATAAATTTATAATATCTTTAATCACTTGTTCACCATAAGCTAAAATTGTTTCGCGAAGAGATTGACTTTCTAAAAGTTTTCTCCGTTCATAATAGACTATATTACGTTGTTTATTTAATATATCATCGTAATCAAATAAATATTTGCGTCCATCATAATCTCTTTCTTCTACTCGCTTCTGAGCAGCATCTAAACTTTTAGTTAGTAAATCTGATTCTAATGGTAGATCATCTAAAAGTTGATTTTGCATAAAATTTTGAAGCTTTGAACTCCCAAAATTTCGGAATAATGAATCTTCTAAGCTTAAGAAAAATCTAGAAGTCCCAGGGTCACCTTGACGGCCACACCGACCACGTAATTGATTATCTATTCGACGAGAATTATTTCGCTCTGTCCCAATAATATAAAGCCCACCTAAATTTTTAACAATTTTATTGTCAATAATTTGATTTTTTTTCTCAAATTTTTCTAATTCACTAAGTAAAAATTTAATGGAACATTGATAAGAAGTCTTAGGAATTCGAATTTGATCAATTTCATTTAAAATTTTTAAAATCCCAGTTGATGATAACTTTAAGAATTTAGAATCATTAAGTAATGAGTTTAAAACACTTAAAAATTTCTGTGAACTGAAGTTAATACTTTTTTCTAAAGGAAAAAGAGTATTTAAATTTGTTGAATTACTTTGGCTTTTGTAAGAAACTAAAATATTATAAAGTTGTTTCCGAACCTTAAATTTTGTATTTCCACCTAAAATTATATCTGTTCCTCGGCCTGCCATATTTGTGGCAATTGTAATACTTCCAATTTCCCCTGCTTGTGCAACAATTTCTGATTCTCGTTTTACATTTTCTGGCTTGGCATTTAACAAGCGGTATGATAGTTGATATTCTTTTAATAAATCCCCTAACATTTCAGAATTTTCAACAGTTGTTGTACCAATTAAAATCGGTTGTTTTGTTTTTGCAATAGATTTACATTCTCGTGCAATTGCAGTCCATTTTGTTAAACTATCTTTATAAACAAAGTCCGGTAAATCTTTACGAAGATTTGGTCGGGCTGTAGGTATTTCTTCGACAGGTAAAGTATAAATCTTTTCAAACTCTACCTCAGATGTTTTAGCCGTTCCAGTCATACCTGATAATTTAGGATATAACAAGAAGAAATTTTGATAAGTTATAGATGCGGCTGTTTCTGTATTTTGTCTAATTGGAACGCCTTCTTTTGCCTCAACAGCTTGATGTAAACCTTCATTCCATCTTCTATCTGGCATAATCCGACCTGTAAATTCATCAACAATAACAATTTGATTGTTTTGAACAATATAATGTACATTTCGGAAAAATAAAGCAGTCGCTTTAATAGCACTTAAAATATAAGGAATCCAAGGATCATTTGGGTTATATAAATCTTCAACTTGTAAAATTTTTTCAATTTGAGCTGTTCCCTGTTCAGTTAAAATAATATTTCTATTCTTTTGATCAACTTTAAAATGAACATTAACCTCTAAATATTCTGCAACTTCTGCTGCAACAATGTATTTATCGATACAAGTTTCTACTGCTTGGGAAATAATTAGTGGAACTTGTGCTTCATCAATAAAAATTGAATCAACTTCATCTACAATACAATAATTAAATGGTGGTAGGACAACTTGATTCAAATTTGATGCCATATTATCACGTAAATAATCAAAAGCCAATTCATTATTTGTTACATAAGTAATATCAGCTTTATAATTTTGTTGTCGTTCTGTAAAGGCCATATCTTCTTGAATTAAACCTGTGTCTAATCCTAAAAACCGATAGATTTGTCCCATTGAAATTTGATCACGACTTGCTAAATAATCATTTACTGTAACAATATGAACACCTTTATTCGTTAAAGCGTTTAAATAAGCTGGTAAAGTTGCAACTAATGTTTTACCTTCACCGGTTCGCATTTCACCAATTTTTCCACTATTTAAAACTAAGCCCCCAATTAATTGAACATCAAAATGACGAAGACCTAAAGTTCTTAAACTTGCTTCCCTTGTGATTGCAAAGGACTCTGCAATTAATGCGTTTAAATCTTGTTCTTGTTCGTATTGTTTTTTTAATTGAAATGTTTTATTTCTTAGTTCTGTATCAGTTAACGTTTTTAAATTATTTTCTAAAGCATTAATTTGATTAATTAATGCTTGGTATTGATTTGTGACTGAATCTTTAATAAATGGATTTTTTAGCATTTTGAAAAATTTATCAAGTTCTACGAAGTAATAATATTTACTCGTTTATGTTGAGCATCTTTATAATCAAATTTTACAGTTCCATCAACTAATGCAAATAAAGTAAAATCTTTTCCATACCCAACATTAGCACCTGGTTTAAATTTCATTCCTCTTTGACGAATTAAAATACTTCCAGCTTTTACTTTTTCACCTCCAAATCTTTTAACACCTAATCGTTTTGCGTTTGAATCACGACCATTTTTTGTACTACCTGCACCTTTTTTATGTGCCATTTTTCTATTCCTTCAGTATTAATTAATATTTATCTCTTCAATAAGAACTCGAGTTAGATCTTGGCGGTGTCCTTGTTTTTTACGAGTTTTTTTCTTAGGACGCATTTTATAAACAATTGTTTTACGACTGCGTAAATGCTCTAAAATTTTCCCTTTAACTTTCACACTCTCTAAATAAGGTTTTCCAATTAAAAGTTCACCATCATTATTAACTAATAAAACTCTATTTAATGTAATTTCTTTTCCAAGTTCTGTAGGAATACGATTTAAATCATAGTATTTCCCTGTTTCAATCCAAAATTGTCTCCCACTAATTTCTACAATTGCGTATTTCATAATTTAGAAGATTTTCTCTTTTTATAAAATAATATTACAAAATAAATTTTACTTAAGTCAACTTAAATTAGAACAGGATAAGTTTATAAATTTTTAAGTAACCATAATTCATTATAAAAAAAGTCAAATGCTTTAGATCGGTGAGAATCTATATTTGTAATAATGGATAATGTTCGAGTTATTTTAATATTTTCGATTGTTAAGATTTCAACAGTTTTTAATTCAATTTCTTTTTCTATTGCAGAAGATGATACAAAAGCAGCTCCTAAGCCCAAACTAACAGCTGTCTTTATGGCTTCAATTGAATTTAGTTCCATAATCACATTAAATTGTTTGGTTTGGATATTATTCTGAATCAAAATATTATCAATAAATTTATGAATTGTAGAATTTGAATTTAATGTTATAAAATTTAAATGGTAAAGATCTTCTTTACTAATCTTCTTTTTTTTCTTTCTTGCAAATGGATGTGACTTAGGAATTATTAAAATTAATTCATCTTCAACAAAGTCTTCAATTTCTAAATTTTTCTTTAAACCGTTAGGAATATCACCACCTACAATAGCAATATCAATAATCCTATCAGCAACTTTTTTGGCAATAATTCGAGTGGAATCAATATCAATATTTAAAGTAATTTGTGGGTAACTTTGAGCAAATAAAGTTAAAACACGAGGCATTAAATATGCCCCTATAGTTTGGCTTGCACCAACTTTTAAATTTCCTCGTTCACCATCTTTTAAATCATTTAATGCCCGACAGCTTTCTTCACATAAAGCAAGGATTCGCTCAGAATATTGAAGAAAAACATTACCTGCTTCAGTTAAAGATATTTTATTACCATTTCGATTTAACAATAAAATCCCTAAACGATTTTCTAAAGTTTTGATTTGTTTACTTAATGATGGTTGGGAAACAAACAAAATTTCAGCGGCTTGAGTAAAACTTTTTTCAGAAGCAATAGCTTTAAAAATACGTAATTGCTGTAAGGTAAATGGAAGAACCATATCATAAATATCCAAGAAGTTAATTAGAAAGTTTTTTAAATGCGGATGGAGAGACTCGAACTCTCAAAACAAAAGTTACTAGGACCTAAATCTAGCGCGTCTACCAATTTCGCCACATCCGCTAATTTTATTTTATTAATATCTATTTATAGTTTAAAAGGCAAATCAAGTTTAAATTAATATTTAGAAATAGAAATTTACTGATTATTAATAATAAGAAAATTTGAAATTTTCTTAATATATGTTTGAGTTTATACTAAGAAAATTTCAAGACTATTCATCATCTACGTAAAGACGATATACAAAACTTGTAGTTTTACCTCGTAATATTGATTTTGCTAATGATAAAGATTTTTCTGCAGATTTTGCTGCTTTTCTTTTCCAATTAGCTTTACGACTATTCTTTTTTGCTTTTGATGTCCGTTTTTTAGGTACAGCCATGATTTTTTTTTATCTTTATTTAAAATAGCTTTTTAATTTAAATTTATTGTACAAAATAGAATTTAATTTGTCTAGATTTGTTCATATTACGTTTACGAAATCTTTTAAAAATTTAATCTGATTAAAATGAGCTAAAAAAAAATTGTAAATCTTTTAAAAGAACAATTACAAGACTATTTTTGGTTTCTCTAGCCTTGTAATTATTTTTTAACGTGATAAACGTTGAATTTGTTGAATTGCTAAACGACCAATATTAAATAAAGCCCATGATGCTGCTACTAAAACAGGCGCAGCAATTACTAGTAAACGAGTATCCATAACTGATAATCCTCTAGAAATGTTAAAAATTTAAATACAGAAAATAATGTTAATGACTAGTATTATACTTAATATTATATATAAAACTTAAAATATTTTTTAAGAATAATTTTTTTACATCGAATACAAACTTTTTTTAAGATAATTAGTATCTATCTCTTTATACATTATTACTTTTTTTTAAAACTTTGGCATTGAACTATCTTCCCAGGAGGTCCCCCTCCAAGTATTTTCGTCGATTTATAACGTTTCACAACTGAGTTCGAGATGGATCAGTGTGGTTCCGCTCAGTACACTAAAAACACCAAAGCAAAAAATCTTTAAGGTAGTTTTTATACCTTAAAGATTTTAAAAATTCAAGTCCTCGGTCTATTAGGACATCTCAGCACATACATTACTGTACTTACACTTAATGCCTATCAAACGGTTAGTCTTACCGTGACCTTACTCACTTACGTGATGAGAATACTTATCTTGAGGTGGGCTTCCCACTTAGATGCTTTCAGCGGTTATCCACTCCATACATAGCTACCCAGCGTTTACCGTTGGCACGATAACTGGTACACCAGAGGTATGTCCTTCTCGGTCCTCTCGTACTAAAGAAGGCTCCTCTCAATATTCTAACGCCTACACCGGATATGGACCGAACTGTCTCACGACGTTCTGAACCCAGCTCGCGTACCGCTTTCATGGGCGAACAGCCCAACCCTTGGGACGTACTACCGCCCCAGGATGCGATGAGCCGACATCGAGGTGCCAAACCTCCCCGTCGATGTGAACTCTTGGGGGAGATCAGCCTGTTATCCCTAGAGTAACTTTTATCCGTTGAGTGACGGCCTTTCCACTCAGTACCGTCAGATCACTAAGACCGACTTTCGTCCCTGCTCGACTTGTAGGTCTCACAGTCAAGCTTCCTTATGCCTTTACACTCTAGATACGATTTCTAACCGTTCAGAGGAAACCTTTGTACGCCTCCGTTACCGTTTAGGAGGCGACCGCCCCAGTCAAACTGCCCGCCTGAAACTGTTCTTTGACCAGATAATGATTCAAAGTTAGAAATCTAACATTACAAGAGTGGTATCTCACTGATGGCTCCAATAATCCCACGAGATTATAATCAACGCCTCCCACCTATGCTGCGCGAATAAAGTCCAATTTCAATTTCAAGTTACAGTAAAGCTTCATAGGGTCTTTCTGTCCTGGTGCAGGTAGTCCGCATCTTCACAGACAAGTCTATTTCACCGAGCCCCTCTCCGAGACAGTATCCAAATCATTACGCCTTTCGTGCGGGTCGGAACTTACCCGACAAGGAATTTCGCTACCTTAGGACCGTTATAGTTACGGCCGCCGTTCACCAGGGCTTCAGTTATCAGCTTCGCAAAAGCTAACCAACTTCTTTAACCTTCTGGCACTGGGCAGGCGTCAGCCCCCATACATCGTCTTACGACTTAGCGGAGACCTGTGTTTTTGATAAACAGTTGCTTGGATCTTGTTATTGCAGCCTTATAAATAAGGCACTCCTTCTCCCGAAGTTACGGAGTTATTTTGCCGAGTTCCTTAGAGAGAGTTATCTCGCGCCCCTTAGTATACTCTACCTACCCACCTGTGTCGGTTATGGTACAGGCGTTTTTTATCTATGACAGTGCAAGCTTTTCTTGGAAGTATGACATACACTACTTCGACGCCTTAGCGTCTCGTATTCACGTCTCAACTCAAAGCGTTTTCTCCGCTTCT